TTAAAATTGAATTGAAATTAAACTCGGCCCAATCTTTTATTAAAAAGATTGAGCCGAATACAATAAAAGGATCTTATTGTATAGATCTCTCGATTTTTGATAGATCCATATTTATCTAGATATACAAGTTTATCTAGATATACAAGATCTTAAATTCAAAAAGATAAGACGAAATAACTTAACGGTTTTTTATTGTTGTGTTGGATCCACAATTAATCCTCCGGATCCTTAGGATTGGTGTATTCTTATACTTAATAATTTACCCTTATACTTGTAATGTAATGGAATTCATTAATGTAATTAGTATTTTTTCTATTATAGTATAGCCCGATCCTGCATTTTTGGATCATGGATCGCGCCAAGCAGCCTCTTCTACCCATCCTGTATATTGTCCTTTTCATTCGGTGTTAGAATAGAAACTGATTAGATTAGTAGGCGAGATTTTACAAAAATGGTTTATTCATAGTATTAGGAGAAACGGCTTTTTTTTTTCAATACTCCCTCGTATTAGTTAATAACCCTATTGATTGGATTTATATGTTTATTCGGATCGGAATATTCAAATGATTTTTATCGAACGACTATTCATCTATTGTATTTTCATGTAAATGACTATTCATCTATTGTATTTTCATGTAAATTAGGGGCAAGAAAGTTCTATGGAAAAATGGTGGTTTGGTTCGCTCTTGTTTAGTGGGGAGTTAGAACACGGATGTAGGCTAAGTAAATCAATGGCCGGTTTTGGTCCTTTTGAAAATACCAGTGAAGATCAAATTATAGATGATATGGATAAAGACGTGTCTAATTGTAGTGACAAGTCTAATTACAGTAATGTTGATCGTTTAGTCGGCGGCGGATCCATTCGGAATTTAATATCGGAATCGGATGAGACTTTTTTCGTTATGGATAGTAATAGGGACGGTTATTCCATATATTTTGATATTGAAAATCAAAATTTTGAGATTGACACCGATCATTCTTTTCTAAGTGAACTAAAAGGTTCGTTTTACCAGACTTCGAGTTATATGAATAATGCAACTAAAAGTGACGATAATCGCCACGACCGTTACCCGTATGATACTAATTCTAATTATAGTTGGAATAATCACATTACTAGTTGCATTGACAGTTATCTTCGTTCTCAAATTTGTATTGATAGTTATATTTTAAGCAATAGTGACAATTACAGTGATAGTTACATTTATAGTTACATTTATGGCGAAAGCAGAACTAGTAGTAAAAGCGGTAGTTCCAGTATCAAAACTAGCAAAGATGGTAGTGATTTAACTATAAGATCTAATAATTTAAATGTAACTCAAAAATACAGGCATTTGTGGATTCAATGCGAAAATTGTTATGGATTAAATTATAAGAAATTTTTAAAATCCAAAATGAATATTTGTGAACAGTGTGGATGTCATTTGAAAATGAGTAGTTTCGATAGAATCGAACTTTTGATTGATCCGGGTACTTGGAATCCTATGAATGAAGACATGGTCTCTCTAGATCCCATTGAATTTCATTCGGAAGAGGAACCTTATAAAGATCGTATTGATTCTTATCAAAAAAATACAGGATTAACTGAGGCTGTTCAAACAGGCACAGGTCAATTAAATGGCATTCCCGTAGCAATTGGGGTTATGGATTTTCAGTTTATGGGAGGTAGTATGGGATCTGTAGTAGGTGAAAAAATTACACGTTTGGCTGAGTATGCTACCAATAAACTTTTACCTCTTATTCTAGTGTGTGCTTCCGGAGGAGCCCGCATGCAAGAAGGAAGTTTGAGCTTGATGCAAATGGCTAAAATATCTGCCGCTTTATATGATTATCAATCAAATAAAAAGTTATTTTATGTCGCAGTCCTTACATCCCCTACCACAGGTGGGGTGACGGCTAGTTTTGGTATGTTGGGAGATATCATTATTGCTGAACCCAACGCTTACATTGCATTTGCGGGTAAACGAGTAATTGAACAAACATTGAATAAGACAGTACCCGAGGATTCACAAGTGGCTGAATATTTATTCCATAAGGGCTTATTCGATCTAATCGTACCACGTAATCTTTTAAAGGATGTTCTGAGTGAATTATTTCGGCTACACGCCTTCTGTCCTTTGGATCAAACTTAGATTAAGTAGAGCTGTAGAGTAGAGTTTTCATTTCTTTATTAATTATGAAATTAATAAAGAAATGAAAATTATGAAATTATAAGACAAGAGCACGAAAATAACTAAAAATATGAATAATAAAAAGGTGGATTATCATCCATATATTTCGTGTAGAAACGTGTAGAAGGGTGAATAAGTCCGTTTATTTACACATTTTTTTTATAAGTATTTATTCAAAAAAATTATTAAAACATATACTTATATATTCCTTATTTAGGTATATACTCACTTAGGTATACTTAGTATAATATAATAATTATATATATTATATAAATATAATTATTATATATGAATTATAAAATATCTTTATAACAATATAAGGATAAAATATCTTTATAACAATATAAGGTTAAAATAAAAAGAATAATATAAAATAGAAAGCAATAAATAAAAATAACAGGTACAAATATTAAATCGAGGTACCCACTCAATGATAACTCTCAACAGCTTTCCCTCCATTTTTGTGCCTTTAGTGGGCTTAGTATTTCCGGCAATTGCAATGGTTTCTTTATTTCTTCATGTTCAAAAAAACAAAATTTTTTAGATACTATAGGGACAACTCTGTATCCATTGTATCCATTTTTTTTTTTTCAAAACTTACTTTGATCATAACACCCCTATCTATTTAGTAGAATATGGTATAACATGTGGCTTCTTTCGAGCATAAGCTCTTATGTATGTGTAAACATGATATATGGGGAAATTAATTATAACAATTTCAAATGGATCGGTAGCGGGGAGAGTTTCGGAAATGTAAAGTGAATATATCTATATGTGGATATCTATAGGAAATCGTATGAAAGAGATGTTATTATTTTAGTTTGGATCTAAGTAATTCGATGAATTTTTCTAAAATAAAAGTTTCACATCATAGTAGTGCTGGTTGATGAGAGTTACTTCGGAAACAAAAAAAGTAAACTAAAATTTCTTTTTGTTATTCTTCCAATTCCAATAAAATGCAACTAGGTCTAGTGAGAGTATGAGTTGGCGATCAGAACGTATATGGATAGAACTTATAGCGGGATCTCGAAAAATAAGTAATTTCGGTTGGGCCCTCATTCTTTTTTTGGGTTCATTAGGGTTTGTATTGGTTGGAACCTCCAGTTATTTTGGTAGGAATTTTATATCTTTGTTTCCTTCTCAGCAAATCCATTTTTTTCCACAGGGGATCGTGATGTCTTTCTATGGGATCGCGGGTCTCTTTATTAGCTCCTACTTGTGGTGCACAATTTCGTGGAATGTAGGTAGTGGTTATGATCGATTTGATATAAAAGAGGGCATAGTGTGTATTTTTCGTTGGGGATTTCCTGGAAAAAACCGTCGCATATTCCTGCGATTCCTTATGAAAGATATTCAGTCTATCAGAATAGAAAATAAAGAGGGTCTTTTTGCTCGTCGGGTTCTTTATATGGAAATCAGAGGCCAGGGGGCCATTCCCTTGACGCGTACTGATGAGAATTTGACTCCACGAGAAATTGAGCAAAAAGCTGCTGAATTGGCCTATTTCTTGCGCGTACCAATTGAAGTATTTTGAAAAAAGGAACTGAAAAATAAAGACTTTGCAAGAGGGAAAAACTCAAGAACCCTCTTTTTTCTATACCATAACTTAACGGAAGTTTGTTCTGACTGCCTGCCCATTCAAGCCAAAGTAAACGTATACGAAGCAACTCTAAAACGAAATTTTTTGTGTCCATCATTTTTTTTTTTTCAAATATTTGATATTTTATTTAATAAAACGGGAGTTCTTTCGTCTCGAAATCCAACTAATATTACTTTGAAGTGAGCTCTTTCTTATTCTATTTCTGTATTCTTTATAGATTCAAGGACTAACCTAACCACTCTACTGCATCACAAATAAAAACCTCGAAATAGATTAATGGGCTCGATGGCTTGGGTTGGGATATAACTTATGCTTGATAGAAATATTAGTATGCTTGATAGAAATATTAGTATCATATAGAGTCGACGCATGGGGTGAGTTCATTAAAACTTCAAAAATTCACAGACGAAAAAATGGCAAAAAAGAAAGTATTTATTTCCCTTCTATATCTTGCATTTATAGTATTTTTGCCTTGGTGGATCTCTCTCTCATTTAAAAAAAGTCTGGAATCTTGGATTACTAATTGGTGGAATATTAGGCAATCCGAAATTTTTTTGAATGATATTCAAGAAAAGAGTATTCTAAAAAAATTCATAGACTTAGAGGAACTCCTTCGTTTGGAGGAAATGATAAAGGAATACCCAGAAACGCATTTACAAAAGCTTCGCGTCGAAATCTACAAAGAAACGACCCAATTGATCAAGATGCACAATGAGGATCGTATCCATACAATTTTACATTTCTCGACAAATATAATCTGTTTCGTTATTCTAAGTGGTTATTCTATTCTAGGTAATGAAGAACTTGTTATTCTTAACTCTTGGGTTCAAGAATTCCTATATAACTTAAGCGACACAATAAAAGCTTTTTCTATTCTTTTATTAACTGATTTATGTATAGGATTCCATTCGCCCCACGGTTGGGAATTAATGATTGGCTCCGTCTACAAAGATTTTGGATTTGCTCATAATGATCAAATTATATCCGGTCTTGTTTCTACTTTTCCAGTCATTTTAGATACAATTTTTAAATATTGGATCTTTCGTTATTTAAATCGTGTATCTCCTTCACTTGTAGTGATTTATCATTCAATGAATGACTGAAAAATGATCGAACGGACCAATTATAATATTTGTTTGTTACTTTGTACATAAGCAAAACACTCAAAATTGTACCTATTATTTCTACCCAGTAAAGGGATTTCTCCAATATTTCAGAAAAATTATTTCAGT